CGGTAAAATGGCTGATAATAGGTGATAAATTGTAAATTTATTTATGAAATTTTATTTCTTTTACTATTAGATTATATGGTCTAAAAAGGATATTAAATTGCAAATTTAATGGTAAATTAAATTTTATAATCTAAGAATTAGATTTATTCTAATGTTGACTTTGAAGGTCAATAGTTTAATTTAACTTAAATTCTTAAAAAGATGTGTCAATAAATGAACAAGAAATAATGCCTAATAGGGATAAAACGTTAGTAAAAAAATGAAAATAAGTAATTTTATTAAATAAAATAATAAGAGATTCTTCTGAGTTAAGAGTAAATGTAGAAAAAGTAATTCGTATATAAAAATATAGAGATAGAAGTGTAAAAATAATTAGAATTGTTATTATAGTATAATGTTTATTAAGAATTATACTATTAATTGTTAATCATTTAGGAAGAAATCCTAAAAATGGGGGTAGTCCACCTAAAGAAAGAAAATTTAGTATAAAAAAAAACTTAAGTTTTTTTTTTCTAGATGTAATTGATCTTAATTGGCTAATAACAAAGATATTAAATTTTTTAAAAATAATAAAAATATTTATATTAATAAAACAATAAGTAATAAAATAATATTGAAAAATTGAAACTGAATTTAGAAGAGAGGAAATTATTCAGCTTACATGATTAATAGAAGAGTAAGCTATGATTTTTCGTAAACAAATTTGATTTAATCCTTGTAAACCACTAATTATTGAAGAGACAATGATAATAATAGAAAAAAAAAGAATATGTTTATGGATTTGGTAAGATAGAAGAACTATTGGAGCAATTTTTTGTCAAGTTAAAAGAATAAAGTTTCTTATTCAATTTAAACCTGTTGTTACTTCAGGTAGTCAGAAATGAAATGGAGCAGCTCCTATTTTTAATAAAAGAGCTGTTCTAATAAGAATTAATTCAGTGATTTCAGGCTCTGCCGATAAAGGTATATTTTTAATAAAATAAATAATAATAGAAAATAAGAAAAGGGAAGAGCCTATAGCTTGAGCAATAAAATATTTTATGGAGGCTTCTGAAGGATATTTATTTTTAATATTTTTAAATAAAGGGATAATAGATAATAAGTTAATTTCTAGCCCTACTCAAGCGATATAAAATGAACATGCAGATATAGCAATTAAAGATCCAATAATTGTTGCATTTAGGAATAAAATTTTGTAGAGTTTTATAATTAAAAAGAAAAGGGTTGGGACCTTTATAGGTGGGGTATGAACCCAATAGCTTTATTAGCTTATCTTTTTATGTTTTAGTATATAATGTATAAAAGTTTTTGATGCTTAAGGAAATATATTATTTCTATTAAATATAATCGTACTAAATTTAATTAGCTTATTAGCAATTCCTTTGAGACTTGACTTCAAATTTCACTGGAATTAGCAATTCCTTTGAGACTTGACTTCAAATTTCACTGGAATTAGCAATTCCTTTGAGACTTGACTTCAAATTTCACTGGAATTAGCAATTCCTTTGAGACTTGACTTCAAATTTCACTGGAATTAGCAATTCCTTTGAGACTTGACTTCAAATTTCACTGGAATTAGCAATTCCTTTGAGACTTGACTTCAAATTTCACTGGAATTAGCAATTCCTTTGAGACTTGACTTCAAATTTCACTGGAATTAGAAATTCCTTTGAGACTTGACTTCAAATTTCACTGGAATTAGCAATTCCTTTGAGACTTGACTTCAAATTTCACTGGAATTAGAAATTCCTTTGAGACTTGACTTCAAATTTCACTGGAATTAGCAATTCCTTTGAGACTTGACTTCAAATTTCACTGGAATTAGCAATTCCTTTGAGACTTGACTTCAAATTTCACTGGAATTAGCAATTCCTTTGAGACTTGACTTCAAATTTCACTGGAATTAGCAATTCCTTTGAGACTTGACTTCAAATTTCACTGGAATTAGCAATTCCTTTGAGACTTGACTTCAAATTTCACTGGAATTAGCAATTCCTTTGAGACTTGACTTCAAATTTCACTGGAATTAGAAATTCCTTTGAGACTTGACTTCAAATTTCACTGGAATTAGCAATTCCTTTGAGACTTGACTTCAAATTTCACTGGAATTAGCAATTCCTTTGAGACTTGACTTCAAATTTCACTGGAATTAGCAATTCCTTTGAGACTTGACTTCAAATTTCACTGGAATTAGCAATTCCTTTGAGACTTGACTTCAAATTTCACTGGAATTAGCAATTCCTTTGAGACTTGACTTCAAATTTCACTGGAATTAGCAATTCCTTTGAGACTTGACTTCAAATTTCACTGGAATTAGCAATTCCTTTGAGACTTGACTTCAAATTTCACTGGAATTAGCAATTCCTTTGAGACTTGACTTCAAATTTCACTGGAATTAGCAATTCCTTTGAGACTTGACTTCAAATTTCACTGGAATTAGCAATTCCTTTGAGACTTGACTTCAAATTTCACTGGAATTAGCAATTCCTTTGAGACTTGACTTCAAATTTCACTGGAATTAGCAATTCCTTTGAGACTTGACTTCAAATTTCACTGGAATTAGAAATTCCTTTGAGACTTGACTTCAAATTTCACTGGAATTAGCAATTCCTTTGAGACTTGACTTCAAATTTCACTGGAATTAGCAATTCCTTTGAGACTTGACTTCAAATTTCACTGGAATTAGCAATTCCTTTGAGACTTGACTTCAAATTTCACTGGAATTAGAAATTCCTTTGAGACTTGACTTCAAATTTCACTGGAATTAGCAATTCCTTTGAGACTTGACTTCAAATTTCACTGGAATTAGAAATCCCTTTGAGACTTGACTTCAAATTTCACTGGAATTAGCAATTCCTTTGAGACTTGACTTCAAATTTCACTGGAATTAGCAATTCCTTTGAGACTTGACTTCAAATTTTCATGAATAGGGGATTTCTATGAAAATTTTATCTCCTAGAGTAGCTTTAAATTTTCATGAATAGGGGATTTCTATGAAAATTTTATCTCCTAGAGTAGCTTTAAATTTTCATGAATAGGGGATTTCTATGAAAATTTTATCTCCTAGAGTAGCTTTAAATTTTCATGAATAGGGGATTTCTATGAAAATTTTATCTCCTAGAGTAGCTTTAAATTTTCATGAATAGGGGATTTCTATGAAAATTTTATCTCCTAGAGTAGCTTTAAATTTTCATGAATAGGGGATTTCTATGAAAATTTTATCTCTTAGAGAATTTTGACTTTTAAAAATTATAAGCTACAATGGAAATAGAAAAACTATATGATTTATTCTATCAAAATAACCCTTTTGTCAGGCACTCCATTTTACATTTAATTTTATTTAAAAATATGACTTTCATAACATACAAATTATAAAAAAACAGAAATCCCTATGAAAATTTTTGTAAAAAGGGTAAAAAAAGTTGAAAAAATGTACATTTTTCTGCAAATTTCGTGCATTTTCGTGCATTTTTTTTGCATTTTTTTTTCGCGATTTTGGGCCCCTTTTTTTTAGAATAATTTTATTCAATAAATAGATTTCCTCTTGAGAATATTTCTTCCCCCCTCAGAAATTTTTTAAATTTTTTTTTTATATATAAACATTTAATGTATTAATATACCATTAATATTTATTAATTAATAAAAAATAATACTTATATATTAATATACTTATATCTAGATTTAATAGATAAAGCTTGTTTATATGATCATCCAGTCAGCTGGAAAAAATAGAGAGTACTACAATAATGAATATATTAATTAATAACTATGAATCCTTATTAATTATATATATTAAAAAATTTCTTAAATCCACTAAGAAATTTATATATATATCAAAATAATAGCTTATTAAATTATTATTTTAATATTTATTAATTAATAAATTATTAATTAAATATAAAATATTTTTAAAAATATATTTAAATATATATTTTATATAATAATATATTATATTTAAAAAAAAAAAACTACCTCAATATAACATTAAATTTACTTTTATATAATTAAATTATAAATATATGGTAAAAATTTGTTTAATTTATAGTTAAATTAAATATAATAGTATAGGAATATTTACTGGGGAGAATTTTTTGAATTAATAGGGATTTTTCTTTAAGCCTTAATTTAATGGTATGAAAGTCATATTTTAAAATAAAAAGAAAGGTTTATCCAAATTTTTTATAGAAATTTTCTTTACAGGTAAATAGATTGTATTTCTTTTATTTTAAAATAGGGGTTATTGAAATATTTATAGGGGTAAATATTTCAATAAATTTTAAAATAAGAGAAATTTTTATTGAATTTTAAAATAGATTGAGAAATTTAGGGGAATTTTCTAAATGTTTAAAAAATTCAATAATAGTTTTTATCTGGTTTCTATTGACTCAATTTGAGTTTTTAATCAAGTGTTTTGAGAGGAAATTTATTTATTGAGGGAACTTTTATGGGAGGAAACACTTTGGATGTTATATGAGGTCAGATTTTAAAAAAAGTTTTTTATGCTTTATTTTATTTTAAGATTGAATTTTATATGTAAATTTTTGTGTGAAAAAAAATTAATTTTAAATAGATTTATTTAATTATATATTTTCAATAAAAAATTTTAATTAATTTAAGAAATTAAGAATTAGTTAAGAAATTTAATATTAACAAAATTTGTGCCAGCAGTTGCGGTTATACATATAATATAATAATAAAAGCTTGGTTGTTAATTAATATGAATTAGGTGAAATTTTAAAATTAATTTTATTAGGTGAAATTTTAAAGTTAAGTTATTTTTATTAGAAATTATGAGGTTAAGAAATTTAATATATAAACTAGGATTAGATACCCTATTATTTTAAATGTAAAAAATAAATGCTTGATTAGTAGTAGTTATGGTCTTGGAAATTAAAGAAATTGGCGGTATTTTAGTCTATTCAGAGGAATTTGTTCTGTAATTGATAGTCCACGAGTTAATTTACTTATTTTATAATTTACATATCGCTGTAGTTTGAATATTTTTATAGAATAGCAATATTCAAGATTTATTTTATAGAAAAAATCAAGTCAAGATGTAGTTTATAGATAAGGAGAGATGAATTACAATAAATTTATTTATTAATGAATTAGAAAGTGAAATATTTTTATGAAGGTGGATTTGAAAGTAATTTTATTTAAATTATTAATATGATTTTAGCTCTAAAATATGCACATATCGCCCGTCGCTTTCATTATAAAGTGGAATAAGTTGTAACAAAGTGGGCATACTGGAAAGTGTGCCTAGAAAGACAAATTAGAGCTTGATAAAGCATTTTATTTACATTAAAAAGTATATTGTAGATTCAATATAATTTGATATTAAATTTTTTATTTATTTTGTTTTTTAATGAAAATTTTAAAATAAAAATATTTAAGTTTTATTATTGTAAAGAAAAAATTTAATTTATTATAGATTAGAGTATAGTGATAGAAAAATTTTAAATTTTTATAAGAAGAATTATTTTTTTGTACCTTGTGTATCAGGGTTTATTAATTAAAATTTATAGATATAATTTTCTCGAATTAATTAAGAGTTATATATATATATATATTTTGTTGAATAAAAATTATTAATATATATATAGAGATGAAACATTATTCGATTATTAATATATCTAGTTTTCAGAGAAAAAAGTTTAATTTTATTATTAATTTAATATAAAATTTAATCAATAGTTTTATATTTTTATTATTTTATATTTTAAGGGATAAGCTTTAAGGTAGATTATTTTAAGATAATTTTTTTTTGTAAAATTAAGTAAAATTAAAAGTTTTTTTCTTTTAAAATGTGTTGTAACTTTTTTATTTAAAAATATGATTTTTATTATTTTAAAATTTTTTATTTGAATAAATATTAAAATATGATTAATTTGGTAATAATGATAAAATTAGTAGAATTTATTGTATAAAAATATTTTGATTGGAGGTTAAATAAAGGAACTCGGCAAACAAATTTTTCACCTGTTTATTAAAAACATGGCTTTTTGATATTGATTTAAGGTCTGGCCTGCCCAATGAATAATTAAATGGCCGCGGTATTTTGACCGTGCAAAGGTAGCATAATCATTAGTTTTTTAATTGAAAGCTGGAATGAAGGGTTGGATGAGAAAATTACTGTCTCTATTTAAATTTAATTGAATTTTATTTTTAAGTTAAAAAGCTTAAATAGATATTGAAGACGAGAAGACCCTATAGAGTTTTATTTATTTTTATTGTTTTATTTTTAGGATTAATATTTAATTATATAAAAGTAAATTTAATTGGGGTGATTAAAAAATTTAATAAACTTTATTTTATGGAATCATTAATTTATGAGTAATTGATCCTTTATTTAAGATTAAAAGATAAAATTACCTTAGGGATAACAGCGTTATTTTTTTGAAGAGTTCTAATCGATAAAAAAGATTGCGACCTCGATGTTGGATTAAAAGTAAATTTTGGTGTAGAAGCTAAAATTTTAGGTCTGTTCGACCTTTAAAATTTTACATGATCTGAGTTTAAACCGGTGTGAGCCAGGTTGGTTTCTATCTCTATTTAGTTAAAATATTTTAGTACGAAAGGACCAAATATTAAATAGAAAATATTTAAATAAAGGAATAATATTAATTATTTTGGCAGAGTAGTGCGCTAGACTTAGAATCTTTTTAAGTAAATTTTATTTTACAAGTAATAATTGATATTTGAAGATACCGTACTTATACTAATTTTTAGGGTAATTTTAATTATTTGTATTTTAATTAGAATTGCTTTTTTAACATTATTAGAACGTAAAGTTTTAGGTTATATTCAAATTTGTAAAGGTCCTAATAAAGTAGGATATTTAGGATTATTACAGCCTTTTAGAGATGCAATTAAATTGTTTTTTAAAGAACAAATATATCCTTTTATGTCTAATTTTAGTTTGTATTATTTTTCTCCTGTTATAAATTTATTTTTAACTTTATTGTTGTGAATAAGAATACCTTTTTTATCTATTAATTTTAATTTTGATTTATCTTTATTATTTATTCTTTGTGTTTCAAGGTTAGGGGTTTATACAATTATATTAGCAGGTTGATCTTCCAATTCTAATTATGCAATATTAGGGGGTTTACGTTCAGTTGCTCAGACTATTTCTTATGAAGTAAGATTAATTTTAATTTTATTATCTTTTTTATTTATAATTTTAAGATTTAATATTATTAATTTAAGGGAATTTCAAGAAAATATTTGATTTATATTTATTTTATTACCTTCATGTATTATATGGGTAGTTTCTAGTTTAGCTGAGACAAACCGAACTCCTTTTGATTTTGCTGAAGGTGAATCAGAATTAGTTTCTGGGTTTAATGTAGAATATAGAAGAGGGGGATTTGCAATAATTTTTTTGGCTGAATATGGAAATATTTTATTTATAAGAATATTATGTAGAATAATATTTTTAGGGGGGAATTTAAGTTCTTTTTATTTTTTTTTTAAGTTGGCTTTAATTGTTTTTTTTTGATTATGAGTGCGAGGGACATTACCTCGGTATCGTTATGATAAATTAATGTATTTGACTTGAAAAGGTTATTTACCTTCTTCATTAAATATTTTATTATTTTATTTAAGGGTAAGTTTATTTATATTTATGTTTTAGTATTCGGTTAATTAAATTTAGTATATAAGTTAATAGAAAATCTTAGTTTCTTTTTTATACTTTCAAAGTATATACTTATACAAGTTCATTAACTAAATTTTAAATATTAATTTATCTCAAAATTTTGCTATTAGAGGATTTAAAATATAGAATCTAAAGTAAATTATAGTTAAAATTTGACCTGTGATAATATAAGGATCTTCTACTGGGCGGGCGCCAATTCAAGTTAAAAGAATAATAGTAGTAAATATAGATCAAAATAGAAATTTGTTGATTGGATAAAATTGGGTTCTTTGATATTTTTTTTTATTAGAGAAAGGTATAATATAAAGAATAGCAATAGATAAAATTAAAGCAATCACTCCTCCTAGTTTGTTAGGAATTGAACGTAAAATAGCATAAGCAAATAGAAAATATCATTCAGGCTGAATATGAATTGGAGTTACTAGGGGGTTAGCGGGGGTAAAGTTATCAGGGTCTCCTAATATATAGGGAGATTGTAATGTAAGAATAGTTAATATTCCTGTTATAATAAAAAATCCTACTAAATCTTTTAAAATAAAATATGGTCTAAATGGCATTTTATCAATATTTCTTTTTAAGCCTATAGGATTACTAGAGCCAGTTTGATGGAGAAATAAGAGATGGATTATTACTAATGCTGTTACAATGAAAGGTAATATGAAATGAAAAGCAAAAAATCGAGTTAAAGTAGCATTATCAACTGCAAATCCACCTCATACTCATTGTACAATAAAATTTCCTAAATAAGGAATTGCTGATACAAGATTGGTAATTACTGTAGCCCCTCAAAATGATATTTGACCTCATGGTAAAACATACCCTAAAAATGCTGTAGCTATTACTAGAAAAAAAATTGTTACTCCTGTTAATCATGTTTCTTTTATATAAAAGGAACTATAATAAATTCCTCGCCCAATGTGGATATAAAGACAAATAAAAAAGAATGAGGCCCCATTAGCATGGAGAGTGCGAATTAATCATCCATAATTTACATTTCGACAAATATGGGCTACTCTATTAAAAGCTATATCTACATTTGGACAATAATGTATGGCCAAAAAAATTCCAGTTAAAATTTGAATGATTAAACATAATCCTAGCAATCTTCCAAAATTTCATATTGAAGAAATATTTGACGGTGTAGGTAGATTAATTAATGATGAAAGTATAATTTTAATTAATGGATTTTTTTTAAGTTGTTTTATCATTATATTAATCATGGTCGTAGTGTTCCATTTTTTTTATAAGCGATTTTAACTACTACAATTAAGGTAATAAGAAGATAACAAATTAAAATAAAGAAGATTAGCCAATTAGGAATATTAGTAAATTTTCTTAATGATAAATTAATTTCTTTAAAATTTATATTTAGGAAATTTCTATTGAAAGTATCTAAATATGAAAAGAATTCGTCTTTAAATATAATAATTATATTAAATATAATATATATTAATAATAAAATTCTTGTAGTTTTAGAAAATTTAAATTTTTCATCTGATGCAATTCTTGTTATATAGATGAATAAGACTAATATTCCTCCAATTATAATTAAGAATAAAATATAGCTGAATCAAAAATTGATATTTAAATTTCCTAAGACTATGCTTGAGATAAAGTTTGAATTAAAAGTGTGAATCCTAAAGATAAGGGATGTCTTAAAAGAGTAAAAAACTAAAGAAAAAATTCATCTTAAAGTAATTAAGTTAAATAAAATTTCAGGAAGTAGTTTATAAAAATATTAATTTTGGAGATTAAAGATAAAGAGTTTTTTTTATTCCTGAAGCTTTAAAAGATTTTTCTTATTTTTGATTTACAAGACCAATATTTTTATTAAATTATTAAAACAATGTCAATATATGAAATTACTTTTTTTTTTATATATTTTTCTAGTATTTTAGTTTTTACCATAAAATGTAAGCATTTATTAGTTATATTATTAGGGTTAGAGTCTTCAGTTGTATCTATTTATGTTGGTCTTTTTTATATACTGAATATAATAGATTATGAGTTTCTTCTTTCTATGTTGTTTTTGGCTATAAGAGTTTGTGAGGGAGCTTTGGGTTTATCTTTGTTAGTATTGATGATTCGTGTGCATGGTAATGATTTTATTATGACTTTTAATTCTTTATGATAAGATTTTTACTTAGGTTAATTTTTATGATTCCTTTAAGTTTTTTTTCATGTTTTTGAATTGTAAGATATTTTTTTTTCTTTTTAAGTTTTTTATTTTTATTAAATATTGGCTTTAAAAGTGAATTTATAATAATTTCTTATTGTTTAGGAATAGATTTATTGTCTTTTACTATAATTTTATTAAGATTTTGAATCTGTTCATTAATAATTTTAGCTAGAGAGAAATTATTTAAATTAATTAATTTTTTTAATTTATTTTTATTTGTTATTATAATTTTAATAGTGAGATTATATATAGTTTTTAGTTCATTAAATCTTTTTATTTTTTATTTATTTTTTGAAATTAGGTTAATTCCTACTTTATTTTTGATTTTAGGTTGGGGATATCAGCCAGAGCGTATTTCAGCTGGGGTTTATTTATTATTTTATACTTTATTAGTATCTTTACCTATAATAGTGTCTTTATTTTATTTATATAGTAAATTTAATAGATTAGAGTTTTATTTTTTTTTTTTTTCTTTTGATAATTTAATTCTATATTTTTGTGTTAATATAGTTTTTTTTGTTAAAATTCCTATGTTTTTTATTCATTTATGATTGCCTAAGGCTCATGTTGAAGCCCCTGTTTCTGGGTCAATAATTTTGGCAGGAGTAATATTGAAATTAGGGGGTTATGGTTTATTACGTATAATGAAGTTATTTTTAGAAATTGGTATAAAAGTAAATTTAATATTTATTGTTATTTCTATAATTGGTGGTTTAATTGTATCTTTTATTTGTATTCGCCAAAGTGATATTAAGTCTTTAATTGCCTATTCTTCAGTAGCTCATATAGGAATAGTTTTAGCTGGGGTAATAACTTTATCTTTATGGGGTTTTTGAGGGGCTTTAGTGTTAATATTAGCTCATGGTTTATGTTCTTCAGGATTATTTTGTCTAGCAAATATTTCTTATGAGCGAATTTCTAGTCGAAGAATTTATTTAAATAAGGGTTTAATTAATATTACTCCAAATTTGTCTTTATGATGATTCTTATTATGTTCAGCAAATATATCTGCTCCGCCATCTATAAATTTATTAGGTGAGATTTTATTGATTAATACTTTAATTATATATAATAAATTTCTTTCTTTGCCTTTATTTTTTTTATGTTTATTTAGAGCTGTTTATTCTTTGTTTTTGTATTCTTATACTCAGCATGGGGTTTTATGTTCAAGTTTATATTCTTTTTATCAAATTAATTATCGAGAGTATTTATTATTATTTTTACACTGATTTCCTTTGAATTTATTAATTTTAAAATCTGAATTGGTAATTTTGTGAATTTACTTAAATAGTTTAAATAAAACTTTAACTTGTGGAGTTAGAAATACAATATTTGTTTTAGGTAATTCGAATATCGTCTTGTAAGATTTATTTTTTGTTATTTATTTATTTGTCTTTTAATATTTTTTTGACTGGTATTTATTTTTTGATCTTAGATTTTAATTTGTTTTTTGAATTTAATATTGTTAATTTGGATTCTATTTCTATTGTTATAACAATTTTCTTGGATTGAATATCTTTAATTTTCATGAGATTTGTTTTATTTATTGCAGCTATAGTAATTTTATATAGAGAAGATTATCTGCATAGAGATAAGTCAGTAAATCGTTTTATTTTGTTAGTAGTTTTATTTGTGCTTTCTATAATATTATTAATTATTAGCCCCAATTTAATTTCTATCTTATTAGGGTGAGACGGGTTAGGCTTAGTATCTTACGCATTAGTTATTTACTATCAAAATGTAAAATCGTACAATGCTGGTATATTAACTGCTCTCTCTAATCGAGTAGGAGATGCTGCGTTATTGGTTGCTATTGCATGAATAGTAAATTATGGAAGTTGAAATTTTATTTTTTATTTGGATTTATTTAATGATGATTTTAATATAAAAGTAATTTTATTATTAATTATTTTAGCTGCTATAACAAAAAGTGCTCAAATTCCATTTTCTTCTTGATTACCTGCTGCTATAGCAGCTCCTACTCCAGTATCTTCTTTAGTTCATTCTTCTACTTTAGTTACTGCCGGTGTTTATTTGTTAATTCGTTTCAGAGAGAGGTTTTCTTATAATATAATAAATTTATTATTATTTGTTTCTCTTTTTACCATATTTATAGCTGGTTTAGGGGCTAATTTTGAATTTGATTTAAAGAAAATTATTGCTTTATCTACACTTAGTCAATTAGGTTTAATAATTTCAATTTTAGCTTTAGGAAGGGTAGATTTGGCTTTTTTTCATCTTTTGATTCATGCTTTTTTTAAAGCTCTTTTATTTATATGTGCGGGTGTAATTATTCATAGTTTGGCTAATTGTCAAGATATTCGATTTATAGGAGGTTTGGTTTGGTCTATACCCGTTACATGTACAATATTTAATGTTTGTAATTTATCTTTATGTGGATTACCATTTTTATCGGGATTTTATTCAAAGGATATGGTTGTTGAAGTTATGTCTATAGGGTATGTAAATTTATTTGTGTATATAATTTTTTATTTATCTGTTGGATTAACAGCTTGTTATAGATTTCGTTTAACTTATTATTCTTTATCTGGAAATTTTAATTATTTAAGATTAAATGTATTGATAGAGGAGAAAAGTTATATGTTAAAGGGAATAAGAGGATTAATTATATTGGTAGTTTTTATAGGAAGAATACTTATGTGAATTTTGTTTCCTGAACCTTATTTTATTTGTTTACCATTATATATAAAATTGTTAACTTTAGGATTGATTATTTTAGGAATATGAATTGGTTATGAGTTAGCCAAACTAAAATTAAATTATAAGCTTTATTCACACAAAAATCTAGCTTTAAGTTTTTTTTTTGCGAGTATATGAAATATACCTGTTTTATCAACATTAGGGATTTCTTATTATCCTTTGTTAGTAGGAGATATCTATTTAAAAACTCAAGATCAAGGTTGAATGGAGTATTATGGGGGTCAAAATTTATATTATAGCTTAAAAAAAACTTCTCGTTTGATACAATTTTTATCATTAAATTATTTTAAAACTTATTTGTTTTTTATTATTATTTGGGTAATCTTATTTATTATTTGAATAATTTTATTTTACTTTTATAGCTTATTTAAAGAGCGTAGTATTGAAGATACTAAGGAAATAGTATTATTTATAAGTATTTGAAAGAAAGTATTCTAATTTTATAATGAAAATATAAAGTTTTTTTTAAACTATTCAAATAGAAACATAAACGGAGGTGCGCCGCTTGAGAAAAAGTTAGAAGCTATTTCTCTTGATCTTATATTTCTTTAATTGGAAGAATTTCAATTTTATCATTAACAGTGATATACCTCTTTTTGGTTTCAATTAAAAGATAAATTGATTATTTCAATATTTTTTAATTGCAATTTAAATGTTTATTATAAACTATTATCCTAAATAAGGATATTAAGTATCAAATTTTTAGGTCGAAACTAAATGCAAATTTTTTGCTTCTTATTTATTTAACTCAGGTCAAAGCTCCTTGCTTTCATTCATGGTATAGTCCAATTAAAAGAATTATAATGAAAAATATTATTATATAAGAATAAATTTGAAATTTAGATATCTCTAAAGCTAAAACTATTGGAAGTAAAATTGCTAATTCTACATCAAAAATAATAAAAATAATTGCAATTATAAAAAATTGTAACGAAAAGGGCATACGAGCAGAATTTTTAGGGTCAAATCCACATTCAAAAGGTCTTCTTTTTTCTCGGTCTATAAAAGTTTTTTTTCTAATTAAATTTAGAAAAATTAATAGGAATATTAATAAAAGACTAATTAATTGTCTTAATAGTATTAGAGATTTAATTATTTATACTAGAGCATTAGATTTTTTGATTGGAAGTCAAATATAATTTTTTATATTATATAAATTAGGCTATCTCCCTCATCAGTAAATTAAAATATAAAGGAATAATCAAACTACATCTACAAAATGTCAGTATCAAGCTGCAGCTTCAAACCCAAAGTGATGAATAGAGGAGAAGTGATTATAGAATATTCGTATTAAGCAAATAAATAAAAATGTAGATCCAATAATAACGTGTAATCCATGAAGGCCTGTTGTTATAAAAAAGGTTGATCCATATACTCTATCTGCAATTGTAAATGGGGCTTCTATATATTCATAAGCTTGGAGTATAGTAAAATAAAAGCCTAAGAGAACTGTTAATAATAATCTTTGAATAGATTGATTATAATTGTTTTCTATTATGCTGTGATGTGTTCAAGTTACTGTTAATCCTGATGTTAAAAGAATTAATGTGTTTAATAGGGGGATTTCTAAAGGATTAAATGGATCAATTCCTTTAGGTGGTCAGTTTATTCCTAATTCAATTCTAGGAGAAAGTCTTGAATGCAAAAATCTTCAAAAAAAAGCTAAAAAAAAGAAAATTTCTGAAGTAATAAATAAGATTATTCCTCATCGTAATCCTAGAGTTACTTTAAAAGTGTGAAGACCTTGAAAAGTTCTTTCACGGGTTACATCTCGCCATCATTGATATATAATTAAAGTATTAATAAAAAGTCCTAAAAGAAATAAATTTGGAGAATTTAGATGAAATCATTTAATTAAACCTGAAAGTATAATAAATGTTCCTAAAGAACCCAATAAAGGTCAGGGCCTAGGGTCTACTAAATGATAGGGGTGATTTTTTAATTGTTTCATTAATTAATTTCTCTAGAATAAAGTGTTGCTAAAATGGAAAATACATAAGATTGAATAATCGCAACTGCTGATTCTAAAATAAGAAGAAGAATTTGTACAATAATTAAAATATTAAGTCAATATAGATTTAATGATGATCCAGAATTTCCAAGAAGAGTTACTAGTAAGTGCCCTGCAATTATATTTGCTGTTAATCGAATCGCTAAAGTTCCTGGTCGAATAATGTTTCTTGTTGTTTCAATAATGACTAGGAATGGTAAGAGGATTGAAGGAGCTCCTTGGGGGACAAGGTGGGCTAATATATGAGTTGTATTTTTTATTCAACCAAATATAATAAAAGTTAATCATAGGGGTAGGCTTAAAGATAATGTTAAATTAATATGTCTAGTACAGGTAAAAATATATGGAAATAATCCTAAGAAATTATTAAATAAAATTAATCTAAAAAGAGAAATGAATAAAAGAGTTCTTCCATTAAATTTATTTGATTTAATTAGATTTTTAAATTCATTATGAAGAATTGAGATTAATTTAATTCATGTAAAATTTAATCGAGATGGAATTAATCAAAATATTGGTGGGATAATAATTATTCCTAGAAATATTCTTATTCAATTTAGGGATAGATTAAAATTAGTTGAGGGATCAAAAGTAGAAAATAAGTTAGCTATCATTTTCAAGATAAAATTAATTTTTTGGCGGGTGTTTTAATGGTTTTAGGGAAATATAAAAATGAATAATAATTTAAAATAATAAATATTAAAAAAACACTTAAAAAAATAAAATAAAGGGTTAATCAATTAATAGGAGCTATTTGTGGGATAAAAAATTATTATAATAATAATTTTAGTTTGACAAACTAACGTTATGTATTTAACTAAATTTTTCATTAGAAGTAAATGCTAATTTACTATATTATGGTTTAAGAGACCAGAGCTTGCTTTCAGCCATCTAATGATTTTAATTTCTTGATGAAGAAATTCAATTTAAAAAATATTGAGGTGAAATTCTTTCTATTACAATGGGTATAAATCTGTGGTTAGCTCCACAGATTTCAGAACATTGTCCAAAAAGGAGACCTGTGCGATTAACTCTAAAATTTGTTTGGTTTAGACGACCAGGAGTTCCGTCAATTTTTACCCCCAAAGAGGGGATGGTTCAAGAATGAATTACATCTGCAGAAGTAACAATAAGTCGAATTTGTGTATTGAATGGTACAATTACTCGATTATCAACATCAAGAAGGCGAAAATTTATTAAATCTAATTCATTTGATGGAATTATATAAGAGTCAAATTCAATATTTTTATAGTCTGAGTATTCATATGATCAGTATCATTGATGTCCAATAGCTTTAATAGTAATTATTGGGTTATTAATTTCATCTATAATATAAAGAAGACGTAATGAAGGAAGAGCAATTAAAATTAAGGTAATTGCTGGTAGAATAGTTCAAATTATTTCAATTAATTGACCTTCAAGTAAGTAACGATTGATTAATTTATTGAATAATATTCTTGTAAGTATTTGTCCGACTAAAATAGTAATAATAATTAGAATAGTTAAGGTATGGTCATGAAAGAATATAAGTTGTTCTATAATAGGAGAAGCTCTATCTTGAAGTAAAATATTTTTTCATGTTGAAATTTCTAAAAAAAAATGAAAATTTTTATATTTGGGGTTTAAGTCCAATGCACTATTCTGCCATTTTAGAAATTTGAAGATACTACAGGTAGTTCTGTGTATCTATGTTCTGCAGGAGGAAAAAATTGAAATCATTCAATAAAACTAGTTATTCTTGAAGAAGAAAGATTTAAACGTTTAACTGCAAATGCTTCTCATAAAATAAAAATAAAATAAAATACTCCTATTAAAGAAATTAATCTTCCGATAGAAGATACTGAGTTTCATAAAGTATAAGCATCTGGATAATCAGAGTATCGTCGAGGTATACCAGCTAGTCCTAGAAAGTGTTGAGGGAAAAAGGTCAAGTTTACTCCAATAAATATAATTAAAAATTGAGTTTTTAAATATTTATTATTAAGAGTTAAACCAGTAAATAAGGGAAATCATTGCACTAAGCCTGCTAAAATAGCAAATACTGCTCCTATAGATAAAACATAATGAAAATGGGCCACTACGTAATATGTATCATGTAAAATAATATCAATAGAAGAATTAGCTAAAATAACTCCTGTTAATCCTCCTATAGTAAATAAAAAAATAAACCCTAGAGATCATATGGATCTAGGATTAAAAGAAATAATGGCTCCATGGTAAGTAGCTAGTCAACTAAAAATTTTAATTCCAGTGGGAACTGCAATAATTATAGTTGCTGAAGTAAAATAGGCTCGGGTATCTACGTCTATTCCTACAGTAAATATATGATGAGCTCAAACTACAAAACCTAATAATCCAATAGCTATTATTGCATAGATTATTCCTAGTACTCCAAAAGATTCTTTTTTTCTTCTTTCTTGGCTAATAATATGAGAAATTATTCCAAATCCTGGAAGAATTAAGATATAAACTTCAGGGTGACCAAAAAATCAAAATAAATGTTGATATAAAATAGGATCTCCTCCCCCTGCAGGATCAAAAAATGAAGTGTTAATATTTCGATCTGTAAGTAATATAGTAATTGCGCCTGCAAGAACAGGTAAAGATAGAAGTAGAAGGATTGCTGTAATTTTAACTGCTCAAACAAATAAAGGTAAACGATCAAATGATATTCCTGAAGGTCGTATATTGATTACTGTAGAAATAAAATTAACTGCCCCTAAAATTGATGATACTCCAGCTATATGAAGTCTAAAAATAGCTAAATCGACAGAAGAACCTTCATGAGCAATATTGGCTGATAAAGGGGGATAAACTGTTCAACCAGTTCCGGCACCTTTATCTACAATTCTTCTTATTAATAAAAAGGATAAAGATGGAGGTAAAAGTCAAAATCTTATATTATTTAAACGGGGAAAGGCCATATCAGGAGCTCCAAGTATTAGGGGTACTAATCAGTTTCCAAATCCACCAATTATTATGGGTATAACTATAAAAAAGATTATGATAAAAGCATGAGCAGTGACAATTACATTATAAATTTGATCATCTCCAATTAAAGATCCTGGGTTTCCTAGTTCAGTTCGAATTAGTATTCTTAGGGATGTTCCGATTATTCCAGATCATGATCCAAAAATGAAATATAACGTTCCGATATCTTTGTGATTTGTGGAATAAAATCATTTATT